AAGGTTTGTTTGTTCATTGCTTGTCAGGAGGGTGGGCATATAAGTATTGGAGAGGGGGCGGAAGATGTGTTTAAGTAGGATGATAAATTCAAGTAAATAAATAGCAAAAATTTAAGGGGGTTGGATGGTGTTTGAGTAGGACAGTTGGGCAGAAGTGATTAAAGTGGTGAGTGGTCGGAGGAAGGAAGGTCGATGTTTTAAACAAAACTAACGTTTAGTAAAATGATTCGTGAATTAAGTAGTGAAGTTTGTGTGTTCGTTAGTGTTCGTGAGTGTTTGTAAGAGCTTGTTGGGGTGGGAATTTATCTTTTGGAATTTTCCTAGTTTGTTTAAAGACAATTGGAGTTTAAGTGAAGGTGTCAAAAAGAGAAGAAAAATGAAGATTTATGTCCTGCAACCATTAACCAAATAGCCTCATAGTAATGAGGTTGCGGGGATATAAGGTGCAAAACAAAGTGCATCAGGGTAAAGATGAAACTGAAATATACGCCAACCGTCGCATTAAGTAACCCCTGAGATTCAAACCGAATGCCAGAAATGAGAGACAGTGTCCAACAACCGTTAATTAAAGGGTTTGCGGGAAAGAGATGTAAATCGAGCATAACCGAATGGGGGAGCAAGTGCATCAGTGCGAAAATGAGACGAACCCACACCTGAAACCGTATCATTAATTTATTCTAGAAGGCCAAAAAAGGGTTCGCTATGGATTGTATGTCCACGTCAACCAATTGTGTACCCATTGCACTGGAAATGTAGAGTGAGATGGCCCAGAAAAAGAGAACCAAAAGCGAAGAGACACTGGGGATGTCGCGATTACGAGGGACGGAGTACGCAAATAGCGAACCAGATGGCCAGATGGCAATATAAGGAAAATAAACCAGTTATGTGCCTGACCGAGGAACCAGAGGCGCAAAAGCGCAAGTAGGGTAAGGGTGTAGGGGGAAAGAATGGACCTGACGCTGGGAACGCCGGACCTTACTTACACCGGGTTGATGATCTCTCGTGAGTAGTCAGACTAATAAATAACCAGGCCCCTGAAACGAGTCTTACGGGCTAGAAAAGTTACCGGGCCAATTATGGGCGGCGGCCGATAAGTCCTTTGTACTAGAGCACTTCCGTATGCTTAAAGCTATTAGGATAAAAAGCCCCAAGGTATGACTTAGGACATTAAGTTCCTGTACTAGAGCACTTCCGTATACTGTACCAGTAGTGTTAAAGAGACCATTACCTGACCGGGACCGTGAAGCTTGACTATCTTGAACCATGAAGTTTTCCAATCCCTGTGGTAGGACCGAACTGGACCAGTAGTTTGTCTATTAACACATAGTATGTCTTGAAAGCATAAATTACCTAGTCCTTGCTAAATTAATATAATGTCTTYAGTACATCTATTAAATGTACGATATACATAGTCTGGATAGGCTAAAGTAAACCAGCCCACAGTTGTGGGGGGGTAGGGGGGGCTACCCTTAGGGGTATGGGGTTCTTGTAGTTGAGGTAGCAGCGATGGCTTTTCAGGCCATAGACCTTGGTTAAATCCAAGTAAGAACATCTATGATTTATTTTTTGGTGTTTTTAGGGACTAGTTTTGTTTTAGCGTCATTGTTAGTAGCGTCCAACCCTTCTCCCCATTATGGGGTTGTAGGGTTGGTTTTTGGGTCTATTGTGGGGTGTGGATGGTTGGTGAGTTTAGGGGCTTCTTTTGTGTCTCTGGTGCTTTTTATGGTATATTTAGGTGGGATGTTGGTGGTTTTTGTGTACTCTGTTTCGTTGGCAGCTGATCCATTCCCTCAGGTTTGGGGGGGTTGGCATGTTGTAGGGTATATTTTGGGGCTCGTACCTGCTGGTGTGGGGCTTGTTGTTTGGGGGTGGGGTGGGGGGTTTAAGGTGGATACTGTTGATAGTGTTGGGGTGTTTTTTGCTCGGTTGGATTTTAGTGGGGTGGCTTTGTTCTACTCCTGTGGGGCGGGCATGTTTTTGGTGGCTGGTTGGGGGCTGTTGTTGACCTTGTTTGTTGTGTTAGAGCTTGTGCGAGGTTTGTCTCGGGGGGTCATTCGGGCAGTTTAGGGTCAGAGAATAGTTTAATGTAAAATGCCAGCTTTGGGAGTTGGTGATAGAGGTTTAGTCCTCTTTTTCTGATAGTAACTCTAAGAAGTAGTATCCTTCGTCTTTTGGTTTACAAGACCAATGTTTTTTGTAAACTATTAGAGTTTAATTGAGGATTTTGTTCTCTAGGTGGGAAATGGTAGGGAGTAGGATTAAGATGATAGTGAAGTAGGTTAATGAGGCTAATTGTCCGATGATGATGAAGGGGTGCTCTACTGGTTGACTACCAATTCATGTCAGGATAAATAGATTGGCGGCTAGTGTTCAAAATAGGAGTTGGGATATGGGGCGAAAGGTTATGGTTCGTTGTTTGGATTTATGTAGTAAAGGGCTTAAGAATAGGATTAGTACAGAGGCGGCTAGAGCTAGGACACCCCCGAGTTTGTTAGGGATTGAGCGTAAAATTGCATATGCGAAAAGGAAGTATCATTCTGGTTTGATGTGTGGGGGGGTTACTAGGGGGTTTGCTGGGGTGAAGTTTTCGGGGTCCCCTAGTAGGTTGGGAGAAAAGAGGGCAAGGGTGGTAAGTAGAAATAATATGATTGTGAATCCTAGCAGGTCTTTTAGAGAGAAGTAAGGGTGGAATGGGATTTTGTCACAGTTTGAGGAGATACCTAGGGGGTTGTTTGATCCTGATTCGTGTAGGAAGGTTAGGTGGATGAGAACTAGGCTGGTAATTATGAATGGAAGGAGGAAATGTAGGGTGAAGAATCGTGTTAAGGTGGGATTATCTACAGAGAATCCACCCCAGGCCCATTCTACTAAGGTGTGGCCGATGTAGGGGATGGCGGAGAATAGGTTTGTGATTACTGTGGCACCTCAGAAGGATATTTGGCCTCAGGGTAAAACATAGCCAACAAAGGCTGTGGCTATAAGGGTGAGTAGAAGGATGATGCCTGTGTTTCAGGTTTCTTTATACAGGTATGAGCCATAGTAAAAGCCCCGAGCAATGTGGAGGTAGATGCAGATGAAGAAGAATGAGGCTCCATTTGCATGAAGGTTTCGGATTAGCCAGCCATATTGTACGTTTCGGCATATGTTGGCCACAGATGAGAAAGCTAGAGAGGTATCTGCAGTATAGTGGGCAGCTAGAAGTAGGCCAGTTAGGATTTGTGTTGTTAGGCAGATTCCTAGAAGGGACCCGAAGTTTCATCAGGCTGAAATGTTTGAGGGAGTAGGAAGGTCAATTAGGGAGTTGTTTAGTATTTTTAGAAGTGGGTGGTGTTTTCGTAGGTTGGGGGCCATTAGGTTTGGGCTATAGTAGTAGTAGGATGATTAGGATGGATAGTGCGGATGACCCTAAGTAGGCTTTGATCAGCCCTTTGTGTAGAGTGGTGGAGGTTTTGGCTGCTATAGTTTGTAGGTGGGCAAGCCCCTCTGGTCCTATTTTTTTATATCAGGATAGGTCGATTAGGTGGTTAGCAATTTTTTGTCCTGAATTCAGTAGGGTCATGGAGCTTGGTCGGTGGGTTAGGGGGTTGAAGTATCCTAGTGTTAGGGAGAAGTTTGAATAGGGGCTTTGTTTGGGTTGGGTTAGGGTGTGAGTAGCGGCTGTGAGTTCTAGGGCAAGAATAACACCTGTGACTGTCACTAGGATAGCGGCGGTTTTTGTTAACAGAGGTATTGTTATTGGTGGGGTTTGTGTTGGGGGTATATATGATGTGATTAGTAAGCCAGCTGTAATGCTTCCTAAGGCTAGGCGAGCGATTGGGTTGGTGACTTGTGGGTTGTTTTCGTCTACTGGGGTGATTGTTGGTATTCGAGTGAATTTTGTTTGTACTAGGAGGATTATTCGTAGGCTGTATGTAGCAGTGAAGGCTGTGGCGAGTAATGTTAAGGTCAGTGCTCAGGCATTTAGGTGGGAGGTGTTTAGGTTTTCGATGATGAGGTCTTTTGAGAAGAATCCTGCCAGGAAGGGGGTTCCTATTAATGCTAAGTTTCCGATTGTTAAACAGGAGGTGGTCGTTGGGAGCATTTTTTGTAGGCCACCTATCTTTCGGATGTCTTGTTCTCCATTTAAGCTATGAATGATCGACCCTGAGCATAGGAATAGTATAGCTTTGAAGAAGGCATGGGTTGAGATGTGTAAGAAGGCTAGTTGTGGGAGGTTTAGTCCGATGGTGACTATTATTAGTCCTAGCTGGCTGGATGTGGAGAAGGCAATGATTTTTTTGATGTCGTTTTGTGTGAGAGCACAGGTGGCGGCAAATAGTGTGGACATGGCACCTAGGCAGAGGCATAGTGTGAGGGCGGTCTCGTTGCTAGTAAGTAGGGGGTGGGTGCGAACCAATAGGAAGATTCCGGCGACCACTATTGTACTTGAATGTAGTAGGGCTGAGACTGGGGTAGGGCCTTCTATGGCGGCGGGCAGTCATGGATGGAGACCAAATTGGGCTGACTTTCCTGTGGCAGCTAAGATGAGGCCTAGTAGGGGGAGTGTTGGGGTTTTTGTGGGGGAGAATATTTGTTGTATTTCTCAGGAGTTTAGGGTAGATGCAAGTCATGCTATGCTTAGGATGAGTCCGATATCCCCAATTCGGTTATACAATACAGCCTGTAGGGCTGCTGTGTTGGCTTCTGCCCGTCCATGCCATCAGCTGATGAGTAGGAAGGATATGATACCGACGCCCTCTCAGCCAATAAAAAGTATGAAAATGTTGTTGGCAATGGTTAGTGTGAGCATTGCGATTAGGAATGTTGTTAGGTAGGAGAAGAATTTTGTAATGTGTGGGTCAGATGCTATATAGTATGTTGAGAATTGTAGGATGGATCATGTTACGAATAGTGCGATGGGAAAGAATAGGAGGGAGTATTGGTCTATTTTGAAGCTAAGTGGAATTTTGAAATTTATGATGAATTTTCATTCTCAGTGTGAGGTGATGCTTTCTAATCCTGAGTATGTGAAGAGCGTTGTTGGCCCAAGGCTGATTAGGAAGGCGGTTTTGATGGTTGAGGTGATGGTTTGGGGGGAGTTTTTGAAGGTTTTTAGGAAGATGGGGAGGAGTGTGGGGGTTAGGATAGTTATTAGTGTGAGTAGTATGAGGGTGTTGAGGAGTAAGGCTATTTCCACTACTTTTACTTGGACTTGCACCAAGATGAGTGGCTCCTAAGACCAGTGGATTACTATTATCCTTTAAAAGTAAGGGGGCTGAGGCTTTAAACTCAGATACAGGAATTAGCAGTTCTTGTTGGTTGAACCTCCCCTCGGCAGGTAAGAAGAGTTTAACTTCTATTTTTAGGGTCACAGTCTAATGTTTGGTTTAAACTATACTTGCATGAGAGGGGTCCGGAGATTAGTTCTGGTTTTAGAATTAGGAGGAGTATAGGGAGAAGGTGGAGGGTTATTAGTAGATGTTCTCGTGTGGTGGAGGTTTGGAGTGTTTTGATGTGGGAGGGTAGGGTTCCTCGTTGGGTTGTTGTGAGCATGGATAGTGTGTATGAGGCGGTTAGTAGAGTGGCAGTCCCAGTTAGAATGATTGTTAGGGGGGATCAGTTAAACAGTGCGATTATGATGCTTAGTTCTGCTATTAGGTTTGTGGTGGGGGGTAGGGCTATGTTTGTTAGGTTGGCTAGTAGCCATCAGGTAGCTATTAAGGGGAGGAGTGGTTGTAGTCCTCGGGTTAGTAGGAGGATACGGCTATGTGTGCGTTCGTAGTTTGTATTAGCTAAGCAGAATAGTATTGAGGAGGTTAGACCGTGGGAGATTATAAGGATTATAGCCCCAGAGAAGGATCAATGGGTTTGGATTATGCATGCGGCAATGACTAGGCCTATATGGCTTACGGAGGAATAGGCAATGAGCGATTTTAAGTCAATTTGACGTAGACAAATTGAGCTGGTTATTAGGGCTCCCCATAGGGCAAGGGCAATGAACGGGTAATGAAGAAGGCTGTTTGTGGGGGGGTTTGTTAGGCAGGTAATACGCATGATGCCATACCCGCCAAGTTTAAGGAGGAGGGCAGCGAGTAGTATTGATCCTGCGATTGGGGCCTCTACGTGGGCTTTGGGTAATCATAGGTGAAGGCCATAGAGGGGTGCTTTTACTATGAAGGCCATGAGGAGGGCAATGTTTAGAAGGAGGGGTGATCAGTGCTTGGTTGGGGTGGGTTGTGGGATGTGGGGGTGGAGTTTTAGGGTGGAGAGATGGAGGGTGCCTATCTGTGTGTGTAGGTATAGGATTGCGACTAGGAGGGGGAGAGAGCTAATAAGGGTGTAGAAGAGGAGGTAGATGCCTGCACTTAGGCGTTCTGGTTGGCTTCCTCATCGTGTGATTAAGATTAATGTGGGGATTAAGGTTGCTTCGAAAGAAATATAGAATATTATGAGTTCTGTAGTTGAGAAGGCTAGGATGATAAGGGGTTGTACTGTGACTAGGGTTATTGTGAAGATTTGTTTTCGTGTCGGTGGTTCGTGTTGGAGATGGCTTTGGCTTGCTAGAATTATGAGGGGGGTGAGTCAGCAGGATAAGACTAGCAGCGGGGAAGATGTTTGATCTACACCTATATACTGAGTAAGGTCTTTGTATGGGTAGTATGAGGGTGTCAGTCATTGTAGGCTTAAAGTGGCAATTAACAGGCTGTGTATTGCGGTGTTTGTCCATATAAGCTTGGGGGGTGAAAGAAGGGTTGTTGGGAGTAGTATTAGGGTTGGTAGGATGATTTTTAGCATTGTAGGAGGTTTAGGTTTTGTAAGTGGTCGGAGCCATGGGTTCGTGTGGAGGCTACTAATATTGCTAGTCCTGTGCCTGCTTCACATGCGGAGAATGTTAGTATGAGGATTGGTGTGATGGAAGAGGAAGATGTCTGGCTTTCGATTGATCATGTTGATAGGGCAATATATATTGATAGTATTATGCTTTCTAGGCAAAGTAGGGCAGAGACAAGATGTACCCGGTGAAAGGCTAGTCCTAGGCTACTTAGGGTGAACGCTGAGCAGAAGCTTAGGCGGAGGAATGACATGAAGAAAGTCATAGGGCAGACTATGATTTGTTGAGTCGAAATCAACTGTCTTGTTTTTAGACTAACTCTCTTACTCCGCCCACTCTAATCCTCCCTGGGTTCATTCGTATACAAGCCCCAGGGTTAGAAGGAGGATGATAATGGAGGCTCAGATTAAGGTGATGGTTGGGTGTTTTATTTGGGTAGCTCATGGTAGGGGGAGTAGAAGAGCAATTTCTAAGTCAAACAGGAGGAATAGGATGGCTACTGAGGAAGAATCGGATGGAGAATGGGAGTCGAGCGGATCCTAATGGGTCGAATCCACATTCGTAGGGTGATAGTTTTTCTGAGTCTGGAGTTATTTGGGTGATTCAGAAGTTTAGTGTGGTTAGGGCTATGCTAAGGACGAGGGATGAGGCAAGTATGAATGTGATTATGTTTATTGCTCTTCTCTGGGGTTATACCAGATTCTAGAGATTGGAAGTCTATTGTAATAGATATACTAGAAGAGCAAGATCCTCATCAATAGATGGTTAGGTAGAGGAACAGTCAGATGACGTCTACGAAGTGTCAATACCAAGCTGCTGCTTCGAATCCGAAGTGATGGCTTGGTGTGAAATGGAATTTTATTAGTCGTAAAAGACAGGTTAGTAGGAAGGAGGATCCAATTATAACATGGAGACCATGGAATCCTGTAGCTACAAAGAAGGTTGATCCGTAGACACTATCAGCGATTGAGAAGGGTGCTTCGTAGTACTCTGTTGCTTGTAGGATGGTGAAGTATAGGCCTAATAGGATGGTGAGAGTTAGTGCTTGGGTGGCTTGTTTTTGGCTTCCTTCGGTGATACTGTGGTGTGTTCAAGTGACGGTAACGCCAGAGGCTAGAAGGATTGCTGTGTTTAGTAGCGGGACTTCTAGGGGGTTTAGGGGTGTAACTCCAGTTGGGGGCCATTGGTTCCCTAGTTCTGGGGTAGGTGCCAAGCTGGAGTGGAAGAAAGCTCAGAAGAAGCCAAGAAAGAAGAATACTTCTGATGTAATGAAGAGGATTATTCCATATCGAAGGCCTTTTTGCACTGTTGGTGTGTGGTGGCCTTGGAATGTCCCCTCTCGTACAATGTCTCGTCATCATTGAAGTATGACCAGGAGGGTAGATGCTAGTCCAAGGGTCAGGAGGTGTGAGGAGTTATAGTGGAATCATATAATTAATCCTGATGTGGTGAGTAGGGCGGCAGTTGCTCCAAAGATGGGTCAGGGGCTGGGGTCTACTATGTGGTAGGAGTGTGCTTGGTGGGCCATTAGATGTTCTCTTGTAGGTAGAGGCTTAATAAGAGGACGAATACGTAAGCTTGGATTATGGCTACTGCTACTTCTAGGATTGTTAGTAGGAGGAGAACCGTGGTAGTGAGGATAGATACTATAGGCATGATAGGGAGTAGTGTGATAGTGGCTGTTGAGATGAGTTGAATAAGTAGGTGTCCTGCGGTAAGGTTGGCTGTAAGGCGGACTCCTAAGGCTAGGGGGCGGATTAGTAAGCTAATGGTTTCGATTATAATTAGGGCTGGGATTAATGGAGTAGGTGTACCTTCTGGTAAGAGGTGTCCTAGGGAGATTGTGGGTTGGTTTCGTAGGCCTGTGAGTAAGGTTGCAAGTCAGAGTGGGAAGGCAAGGGCTATATTTATTGATAGTTGGGTGGTTGGGGTAAATGTATAGGGTAATAAGCCTAAGAGGTTGATTGTTAGTAGTAGTATTATTAGTGATGTGAGGATAATAGCTCATTTGTGGCCTGGTTTGTTTAATGGGATTATAAGTTGTTTGGTGATTATGTTAATGATCCATAGTTGTAAAGTGGATAGGCGGTTGGTGATTCATCGGTTGTTAGGCATGGGGAGGAGGAGGGTGGGTAGTAACATTGAGAGGAAGATTAGTGGGATTCCGAGGAGATATGGGGTTGAGAATTGGTCAAAGAAGGTTAGGATCATGGTCAGGTTCAGGAGTGGGTTTTGGTTGTTGTGGGTGCCTTATTGATGGGTGGATTTGTTGAGGTGAAGGATAATGTTTTGGGTTGGAAGATTAGGGAGAATGTAAGTCATGATATGATTATGATGAGGAGTCAAGGGTTAGGGTTTAGTTGGGGCATATCATTAAGGAGGGAGAGGTCCCTCTTTGTCTAGCTTAAAAGGCTAGTGCTGGTACATAGCTTCTTAATGATTAGGAGGTTAGTAGTGAGGATCAGGCTTCAAAGTGGCTGAGGGGGGTGGATTCTACTACGATGGGTATGAAGCTATGGTTGGCTCCGCAGATTTCTGAGCATTGGCCATAGAAGATACCTGGGCGAGTGGTGATGAATGACGTTTGATTAAGTCGCCCAGGGATGGCATCGGTTTTTACTCCTAATGTAGGTACGGTTCATGAGTGGAGGACATCGTCGGCGGTAATGATAATGCGGATTGGAGACTCTATTGGAATGATAACGCGATGGTCAACTTCTAGGAGTCGGAAGTAGCCAGGTAGGAGGTCTGTTGTGGGGGTTATGTAGGAGTCGAATGATAGGTCTTTGAAGTCTGTATACTCATAGGATCAGTATCATTGATGTCCGATGGCTTTCAGGGTTAGATCTGGCTCATCGAGTTCGTCTATTATGTACAGGATTTGTAAGGATGGGAGGGCTAATAAGATAAGGACAATGGCTGGTAGGATTGTTCAAATTAGTTCAACTTCTTGGGCGTCAACAGTGTTTGAGGATAGTTTTTCCATTAATATAAGCGTTAACAAGTAGAGTACGAGGCTGCAGATTATTAAGGCAACTATTAGGGCATGGTCGTGGAACTCGATCAGTTCTTCTATGATTGGAGATGAGGCGTCTTGGAATCCTAGTTGTGAAGGGTTGGCCATGTAGGGATGTACAGGGTTTTCACCTGTAGTTTGGCTTTGACAGGGCCATGTAATTGATTTACTAACACCCCGATGAAGAGAGAAGCATAAGAGGTTTAGTATGCGACTGGCTTGAAACTAGTGTATGAGGGTTCGATTCCTTCCTCTCTTGTACTTGGACGAAGGCAGGCTCTTCGAAGGTGTGGTATGGAGGTGGGCAGCCGTGGATTCATTCAACATTGGTTGGGGTTAGTTCTGGTTGTACAACTTTTCGCTTAGAGGCGAAGGCTTCTCAGATAATGAATGTTAGTATGATTACAGCTGTTATTGAGATTAGAGATCCAATAGATGACAGGGTGTTTCATAGTGTGTAGGCGTCTGGATAGTCGGAGTATCGTCGTGGTATACCTGCTAATCCTAGGAAATGTTGAGGGAAGAAGGTAAGGTTTACGCCCGTGAATATGACCCCAAAGTGTGCCTTAGCTCATGTTTGGTTTAAGGTGTATCCAGTGAATAGGGGGAACCAGTGGGTGAGTCCTGCTAGGATAGCGAAGACAGCACCTATTGACAAGACATAATGGAAGTGTGCTACTACATAGTATGTGTCGTGCAAAGCGATGTCTAGTGAGGAGTTTGCTAGGACGATCCCTGTGAGGCCTCCAATGGTAAATAGGAAGATGAACCCGAGGGCTCATAGTATTGGGGGATCTCATTTGATGGTCCCTCCATGTAGTGTAGCTAGTCAGCTGAAAACCTTAATTCCTGTTGGGATGGCAATAATTATGGTAGCAGATGTGAAGTATGCTCGAGTGTCTACGTCTATTCCTACTGTGAATATATGGTGGGCTCATACAATGAATCCTAGGAATCCGATTGATAGTATTGCTCACACTATGCCCATGTAGCCGAATGGTTCTTTTTTACCTGAGTGGTAAGCTACTACGTGAGAGATGATTCCAAACCCTGGTAGGATGAGGATGTATACTTCGGGGTGTCCAAAGAATCAGAAGAGGTGTTGGTACAAGATTGGGTCCCCCCCTCCGGCAGGGTCAAAGAATGTGGTGTTTAGGTTACGGTCTGTAAGGAGCATGGTGATTCCAGCAGCTAAGACGGGCAAGGAGAGTAGGAGCAATACGGCTGTGATTAGGACGGACCAGACAAATAGTGGGGTTTGATATTGTGACAGTGCGGGGGGTTTTATGTTGATGGCTGTGGTGATAAAGTTGATTGCTCCTAGAATGGAGGAGATTCCTGCTAGGTGAAGGGAGAAGATGGCCAGGTCTACTGATGCTCCAGCATGGGCTAGGTTTCCGGCTAAGGGGGGGTAGACTGTTCAACCCGTACCAGCACCTGCTTCTACTGTGGAGGAGGCAAGTAGGAGGAGGAAGGATGGAGGAAGTAGTCAGAAGCTTATGTTGTTTATGCGTGGGAATGCTATGTCGGGGGCACCAATTATGAGAGGGACTAGTCAGTTTCCAAATCCCCCAATCATGATTGGTATTACTATGAAGAAGATTATTACGAAGGCATGGGCTGTGACGATCACGTTGTAAATTTGGTCGTCTCCTAGGAGGGTCCCCGGTTGACCTAGTTCTGCACGAATGAGTAGGCTTAAGGCAGTGCCGACTATACCTGCTCATGCACCGAAGATTAGGTAGAGGGTACCGATATCTTTGTGGTTGGTTGAGAATAGTCATCGATTTAGGGTCACAGGTAATGTTGGTAAGATGGCTGAATGTTTAAGCGTTAGGCTGTAGTCCTTTTTATAGGGGTTTAATTCCTCTTCTTATCGACTCTGTAGTGAAGTTCATGTTGAGTTGCAAGCTCATTGATATGTGCTCGGAGCACATCAGAGTCTTTTAGGCAGAGGCCTGTTGGTTTGGGCACCTAGCTGTTAACTAGGGTTATTGTGGGATCGAAGCTCACCTGTCTAGAAAGATCCTAGCTTAATGAAAGTATCTGGGTTGCATTCAGGAGATGTAGGTTAGTGTCCTACGGATCTTAGCAGAAACTAAGAGGGTTTAACTCTTGTTTTAGGCTTTGAAGGCCTTTGGTTTGATATTATCCTAAGTTTCTTAAGTGTTGGTGAGTATTATGGGGGAGAGTGGTAGTAGTGAGATAGATAGTGAGGCGAATGTGGGGATTAGAATATTGGTTGGGCTTTTAGTGGCTCATTGTTTTATCTTGTTTGAGGGGTTGGGGGGGAGTGTGATTGTTGAGCAGTATGCTAAGCGTAGGTAGAAAAATAGGCTTAGAAGTGACAGTAGGGAAATAGCTGTGGATGTTGTGGTTAGTTCTTGTTTAATGAGCTCTTGAATGATAAGTCATTTAGGTAAGAAGCCTGTTAGTGGGGGAAGGCCAGCTAGTGATAGTAGTGTTAGCATGAGGGTTGTGCTTAGTATGGGGGTTTTGGTTCAGGAGGTTATTAGTGTGGGTAGGTTTATGGTGTTAGTTGTGTCTATAGTAAGGAAGATGGACACTGTTATTAAGGTATAGATGTAGAAGGTTAGTATGGTCAGCTTTGGGTTATAAATAATGATAATGGTTATTCAACCAATGTGAGAGATGGATGAGAAGGCTATGATTTTTCGGGTCTGTGTCTGGTTTAGTCCTATTCAGCCGCCGAGGGCGATAGATATGATGGACATGGAGGTGAGTAGTGTGGAGTTCAGTGAGTGAGATGTGATGAGTAGGATGGTGATCGGAGGAAGTTTTATTACTGTTGAAAGGAGTAGGGCTGTGATGAAGGATGTTCCTTGAAGTACTTCTGGGAATCAGAAGTGGAATGGGACTAGGCCTAGTTTGATAGCAATTGCAGTTGTTAGTAGGAGGCATGATGGGGGGTAGGAGAGTTGGGTGATGTCTCACTGCCCAGTGTATCATGCGTTGGTTGTGCCTGAGAAAAGGAGTAGTGCGGAGGCAGCTGCTTGTACAAGGAAGTATTTGGTTGTGGCTTCGATAGCCCGGGGGTGGTGGGATTTTGAAATTAAGGGGATGATTGATAAGGTGTTGATTTCTAGTCCGATTCAAGCTGCTATTCAGTGGCTGCTTGTGATTGTGATTGTTGTTCCTAAAAGGATGCTCGAGGCAGAAATTAGTTTTGCGAGGGGGGTTATTAGTAGGGGAGGGAGTTGAACCATCATTTTCGGGGTATGGGCCCGATAGCTTTGTTAGCTGACCTTACTAGGAAATAATATAAAGGAAGTATGGAGGGTTTTGATTCCTTCTGTGTAGGTTCGATTCCTGCTTTTCTAAGTGTTAGGAAATGAGAGGGTTGGTGTACCTCTATGTTCACTTTATCATAGTGACCCTTGACATTCAGGCACATTTCCTTAGGTAAGGAGGTAGGCCCGCGTAAGAGATTGGTATGCTGGTGTGTCAGAGGTGGAGGGATAGTGTTAGTGGGAGGAAGTTTTTTCATAGAAGGTGCATGAGTTGGTCGTATCGGAATCGCGGGTAAGATGCTCGAACTCACAGGAAGCTTGAGGAGAGGAGTAGGGCTTTTGTAGCTAGGGTAAGGGGGAAGAGTTCTAGGGGTAGGTTGAGTGCGCTTGGGTTTAGAAATAGGAGGCTCGTTAGTGTATTTATCAGTATGATGTTTGCATATTCAGCTAGGAAAAATAGGGCAAATGGCCCTGCGGAGTATTCTACGTTGAAGCCTGAGACAAGTTCTGATTCTCCTTCTGTGAGGTCGAATGGAGAGCGGTTTGTTTCAGCTAGTGTTGAAATGTATCATATTATAGCTAAGGGCCAGGAGGAAAATATGAGATATAGGGGTTCTTGTGTGATGGTAAGGGTGGTTAGGGTGTAGTTCCCGCTTAGTATAACTACGGATAGGAGAATGATGGCCAAGGTTACTTCGTAGGAGATGGTTTGTGATACCGCCCGTAGTGCCCCGATTAAGGCGTACTTTGAGTTTGAGGCCCATCCTGATCATAGGATTGAGTAGACTGCTAGGCTGGATATTGCTAAGAGGAAGAGAAGTCCTAGGTTTAGATCTACGAGGGGGAAGGGGAGGGGAAGGGGGGCTCAGATTGTTAGTGCGAGGAGGAGGGCGAGCGTTGGGGTTATAAGGAATAGAAGGGGGGAAGAGGTGGAAGGGCGGATTGGTTCTTTGATGAATAGTTTAATTCCATCGGCAGCAGGTTGGAGTAATCCAAATGGGCCGACAATGTTTGGTCCTTTTCGAGATTGTATGTAGCTTAGGATTTTTCGTTCAACTAATGTTAGAAATGCCACGGCGATTAGGATGGGGATTATGTAGGTTAATGTTATGACGAGATAGGTGGGAGAGGTGCTTGGTCAGATCATGGTGGGAGCTAGAGAGAGGATTTGAACCTCTGGGGTAAAGGACTTAAGTCTTTTGCATTTGCCTGGCTCTGCTACACTAGCAACCTTTTTTGTTGGGGTAGTGGGGGTAGTCCTTTGGTGATTTAGTGGGGGGCATCACTTGGGGGGGGGGGCGTGCTTGGGGTATTGGCCCCACCTTTCCGGTCCTTTCGTACTAGGGAAGGTTGGTCATAGATAGAAACCGACCTGGATTGCTCCGGTCTGAACTCAGATCACGTAGGACTGTTAATCGTTGAACAAACGAACCCTTAGTAGCGGCTGCACCACTAGGATGTCCTGATCCAACATCGAGGTCGTAAACCTCCTCGTCGATAGGGGCTCTTGGGGGAGATTGCGCTGTTATCCCTGGGGTAGCTTGGTTCATTGGTCAGATTTACTGGGTCTGGGTGCTGTTGGCACGTTGAGGGGTTGCTCTTAGTTAGGGGTTTGGCCCTATTTTTGGAGGGTTTATTTTTCTCCAAGGTCGCCCCAACCTAAAAATGTTAGCCAGTGTCTTGGGTGGTGGGCCTGGGTGGGCTTGTAAGTTGGGTGGGGTGGCTATTGATTTTGAAGTTCCACAGGGTCTTCTCGTCTTATGTGTTTATCTCTGCTTTTGTACAGAGAGATCAGTTTCACCGATTGTCTACAGGAGACAGTTAAGACCTCGTTTAGCCATTCATACAGGTCTCGATTTATGGGACAATTGATTGCGCTACCTTTGCACGGTTAGGATACCGCGGCCGTTAAACATGGTGTCACTGGGCAGGCATCACCTTCAATACTTGTTTGGCTGAAGGCTATGTTTTTGGTAAACAGTCGGGTCTTGGGCTTGCCGAGTTCCTTTTGTAGATTTTAATCACTCCAGTGTGCGCCCCTGAGTTGGATTGACAGGGTGTATTCAATGGTGGGGTGGTGGTTGTTATTGAGGTTTTGCTGTTAATGGTGTGTAGGCTGGCGCTTGGGGGGACGTGGTGTCCTGGTTACTCGTTCTAGCATTGATTCATCTATTGTTATAGGTTAGCCTGCTATGAATGTAGGGAGTCGCGTTGGTTTTTGGGGTTTTTAGTTGGTGGAGCTTTGACGCAATCTTTAGGGGTGGCTGCTTTAAGGCCCACGGGGTTGGGTGTATGGGGGCTATCCGCTGAAGGAGGTTGTGTCCTTTTTTAAAGGGGCTGTACCCCCTTTAAATAGTCCTTAACTATCACATTTGAGTTGAGTTTGTCTTGGGGGAAAGAGGTCAAGGGGGAACTTAGATTCGTCTCGCAGGCAACCAGCTATCACCCAGCTCGGTTGGCTTTTCACCTCTACTAACAAGTCGTCCCACTCTTTTGCAACAGAGACGGGTTAGCTCGTGGCAGCTGCTTGTAAGTAGCTCGCTTGGGTTTCGGGGTGGCAGGCTTAAGGTCGCTTTGCCTGGTTGTTCTTGCTAGACCATGATGCAAGAGGTACAAGGGGTTATCTTTGCTATGTAGTGCTTGGTTTTCATTGTTATTTCATCTTTCCCTTACGGTACTGTTTCTATAGCGTCCGGGTTGTACTTTTCTATCACCTATACTGGGCTGTGGGTAATGTTTTAGTTGGGTGGAGGAGTGGATTTTTGATTGTGGTTGATGGAGCTAGGGTGGGCTTTCAGGGTGATCTGGGGTGGCAGATATCTTTCAGGTGTAAGCTGAATGCTTTGATGTTATAGCTACACCCTGATATGCTAAGTGCACCTTCCGGTACACTTACCTTGTTACGACTTACCTCGTCTTCAGTGGTTAATGTTGTATTAGTTAGTGTGTTTAGAGGTCCTGTGAGGAGGGTGACGGGCGGTGTGTACGTGCTCTAGGACCTGCTTAAAGAAGGCTTGATTATCCTGCTTTACTGCTAAATCCGCCTTCTGGGGGCAGGTTTCAAGCCCCCTTTCGTTGGGTCTTCTATTCTAGAAAATGTAGCCCATTTCTTCCACTTCATAGGCTATACCTCGACCTGTCTTGTTAGTGGGCTGTGGGCTGTTGGGCTCACTGCTGTGCTCTCATGAGGTGGGCTGGCGACGGCGGTATATAGGCTGTTTTGGCAAGAAGTGGTCGGGTGGATCGTGGGTTATCGATTATAGAACAGGCTCCTCTAGGTGGGTTTAGAGCACCGCCAAGTCCTTAGAGTTTTAAGCGTTTGTGCTCGTAGTTCTCAGGCGGATGTCTGTGGTGTTTATGGGACATCGAGATTTAAGGCTAGGCATAGTGGGGTATCTAATCCCAGTTTGTGCCCTGGCTTTGGTGGGGTGGAGTGAATCATGGGTGCTAAGATCGTTTTTAGGTTGGGCTTAGGGGTGCCTTGGGCTTATGACGGCTTGGGCAAGGTTTAGTCTTAGTTGGGTATGATAGTTTTGAGCCCACTCTTTACGCCGTATGACGGTTAACTTGGGTTTCTTGTGTGACCGCGGTGGCTGGCACAAGATTTACCAACCCTGATTACCCTAGCTAAGTCAGGCTTTCGCTTATTGCTTAAGGTTAATTACTGCTGAGTACCCGTGGGGGTGTGGCGAGGCGGGGCGTTTTAGGCTACGGTGGATGTGTGCCTGATGCCTGCTCCTTGTACCTTGGCAAGGGGTTTGGGGCATTTGCACTGGGGCGCGGATACTTGCATGTATATGTTGGGCAAGAGTTAACGGTAAGGTTAGGACTAAGTCTTTTGTCCTCGGGGTGGTGGCGTCCATCTTGGCGTCTTCAGTGCCGTGCTTTTGGCTTAAGCTACAAGGAC